GGTAAAACAGATCAAACTGATTATTATCGAAATGATTCGAACTGTTTCAAAGACCCAACATGCATTTTTTTGCATTGGGCTCCTTCATCAACTGATGTAAAGATCAGTTAGTCCACCATATTTTTTCTTTACGGAAAGATAATGAGATGGCTCCATGTGCTCTGATTCATTATTTGTATTATGATCTATCTAGGAGCAATACCAAAGTGTTTCAAAGAAGGATTACCTTGACTTAGGTCTGCCTCCGGCCTAAATTAAATCAACCTAAGTTACTAAGTTAAATGGAGTCTCTATCGTTCCGCTGCAAGAGTTGAATATGAGACTTCATACACCTTAAAGTTCATAGAACGAAAAGAAGTTTTTTTGAGGCCCTTATCCTCATTACGCCTAGCATTTAGTGGGTTGGATATTTACCTTATCCACTATCAAATCAATAAGGGTTCTATTTGATTAGGCACCTGAATTGGCACCTGAATCGGACCGAACCAACTGTTTGTCAGGCTATTGTTCTCTTGTTCTTTCGAATCCATGAAGTAAGACATTGATTTTGCAATAAGATCAATTATGTTCATTGCATAATAAGCTCCCTTGAAAAGCATTGGCGCACGTGTAAACGAGTTGCTCTACCGAACTGAGCTATAGCCCTTGTCAGAGATATCTTAACATATAGATAATTTCTTGTCAAGATGAATATTCTCTAATCCCAGAAGATATCTCTTTGATCTGTTTACTATATAACAATAACAGATAATAATAACATATAACAATAACAGATAATAATAATAACATAATAATAACAGAGCGGTATTGCTTAGAAAAAGGATTCTATCTATAATCGATCGAAGTCCTTTGTGGTGATAAATTGCCTACTTAACTCAGTGGTTAGAGTATTGCTTTCATACGGCAGGAGTCATTGGTTCAAATCCAATAGTAGGTAGGTAGAAAAATTACTAGATAGCCTTGGACTGACTTCGCTATCTAATAACTTTTTCTACCCTTCTTCTCTTTTTCTTTGTATCAGATTAAACTATTGGATTGTCTTCAATTGGATGGGGGAATCCAATTGACAGCCTCGACTCGTATCCTAGCTCGTCTGAGAGCTAGCTTCGCTTCAACCAATTCTTTCGTACCCTCAGCTCTACTCAAGTTAGCCTCGGCTATTTCAAGCGCCTGTTGAGCTTCTTCCGGATCAATGTCACTACCCAGCTCCGCATCATTTCCTAAAATGATGATCTCATTATTAACTATTCTCGCAAAACCGCTCCACAGAACCGCCGTTAACCATTGGTCGTTGAGGAGGCGTATTCTCAAAGGACCCATATCTACAGCAGTGTTAATGGGGGCGTGGTTTGGTAATACGCCAATTTGGCCGCTATTAGTAGATAAAATGATTTCTTTCACTTCACAATCCCAAATAATTCGCTTAGGAGTCAGTACATAAAGATTTAATTTCATTTCTTCAATTTGTTCTCCTCTTCTAAGTTTATAGCTTTCGTGCTAGCTTCATCAATATTGCCCACCAAATAAAAGGCCTGTTCGGGTAGAGCGTCTAATTCTCCGGAAAGGATCAGTTGAAACCCCCTAATTGTTTCCGCAAGACCAACATACTTTCCTGCAGAACCGGTAAAAACTTCTGCCACAAAGAAGGGTTGTGATAAGAAACGCTCAATTTTTCGTGCTCTTGCTACAGTTAAACGATCCTCCTCTGATAATTCATCCAACCCAAGAATTGCGATAATGTCCTGAAGTTCCTTGTAACGTTGTAAAGTTTCCTTAACTCTTTGCGCAGTTTCATAATGTTCGTTGCCAACGATCCGAGGCTGTAACATAGTGGAAGTTGAATCTAAAGGATCTACTGCTGGATAAATACCCTTGGAAGCTAATCCTCTGGAAAGTACGGTAGTAGCATCTAAATGTGCAAATGTCGTGGCAGGAGCAGGGTCGGTCAAATCGTCCGCAGGTACATAAACTGCTTGGATCGAAGTTATAGATCCCTTTTTGGTAGAAGTAATTCTTTCTTGCAAAGAACCCATTTCTGTACTAAGAGTAGGTTGATAACCCACTGCGGAGGGCATTCTTCCTAATAAGGCAGATACCTCCGATCCTGCTTGAACAAAACGAAAGATATTATCGATGAATAGAAGCACGTCTTGCTTATTAACATCTCGGAAATATTCCGCCATAGTTAGGGCAGTCAAACCAACTCTCATACGAGCTCCCGGCGGTTCATTCATTTGACCATAGACTAGAGCTACCTTTGATTCTTCAATATTTTTTTCATTAATTACTCCGGATTCTTTCATTTCCATATAAAGATCATTTCCTTCACGAGTCCGTTCCCCTACTCCGCCAAATACGGATACGCCCCCATGAGCTTTAGCAATGTTGTTGATTAATTCCATGATGAGTACTGTTTTACCTACTCCAGCCCCCCCAAATAGTCCGATTTTTCCTCCACGCCGATAAGGAGCTAAAAGATCGACCACCTTAATACCGGTTTCAAAGATAGATAATTTCGTATCTAACTCGATAAAGGCAGGCGCGGATCTATGAATAGGGAATGTTGCGCTAGTATCTACAGGACCCAAATTGTCAACAGGCTCTCCAAGAACGTTGAAAATTCGTCCGAGAGTAGCTCCGCCGACTGGAACACTGAGAGGAGCTCCCGTGTCAATCACTTCCATTCCTCTCATCAGCCCTTCTGTAGCACTCATAGCTACAGCTCTAACTCGATTATTTCCCAATAATTGTTGTACCTCACAAGTTACATTAATTTGCTTACCGGCAGTGTCTCGACTCTTGACTACCAAAGCGTTATAAATATAAGGCAACTTGCCCGGGGAAAAAGTGACATCCAGCACTGGTCCAATAATTTGATCGATACGCCCTGCGCTTTTTTCTTCAATTGTGGAAACCCCGGGACGAGAAATAGTAGGATTGGTTCTCATAATTATCACGTAATTATCAAAAAAATGGAATTTGTCGAAATTTTTCTTTTTTTTTGTTGAATAATGCCAAATCAAATCCAAATAAATATCCAAAAATCCCCAAAAGTCAAAAGGAAATTAATTAGTTAATTCAATAAGAGAGAAAAGGGGGCCAGCACTGAATTTCGTTGCCCAAGCGAATCCCATTCAATCGTTTACTCATGGAATGAGTCAATTGGAAAGTTCAATCAATCTTTTTTTGATACGGATTTCACCTTTTTTTGTGGAGGATCTGTGCCTATTTTCCTATCTAGGACTTCGATATACAAAATATATATTACTGTGAAGCATAGATTGCTGTCAACAAACAGATAATTTTCTTAGTACTTAGGTATTTAGATTCAAAAAAAGAAAGGGACCTATTAAGAACTTGCAAAATGAGGATTAGGGATTGGTTTGGGTTGCGCTATATATATCAAAGAGTATACAATAATGATGGATTTGGTAAATCAAATACATGGTTTAATAACGAACCACTTTAACTTACCATAACAACAATTCTATTCCTATAGAATTCATATAGTCAAATTCATCTAGAATAGAACATACACAGGGTGTATGCATTATATATGAATGAAACATATTCATTAACTTAAGCATACCCTTTATTTTCTTTAATGAGTTGATATTCATTGAATATCCTTTTTGTTTTAAAAGATTTTTGCAAAGGTTTCATTTACGCCTAATCCATATCGAGTAGACCTTGTCGTTGTGAGAATTCTTAATTCATGAGTTGTAGGGAGGGACTTATGTCACCACAAACAGAAACTAAAGCAAGTGTTGGATTTAAAGCTGGTGTTAAGGATTATAAATTGACTTACTACACCCCGGAGTACGAAACCAAAGATACTGATATCTTGGCAGCATTCCGAGTAACTCCTCAGCCCGGGGTTCCGCCTGAAGAAGCGGGGGCTGCGGTAGCTGCCGAATCTTCTACTGGTACATGGACAACTGTTTGGACTGATGGACTTACCAGTCTTGATCGTTATAAAGGACGATGCTATCACATCGAGCCCGTTCTTGGGGAGGAAAATCAATATATCGCTTATGTAGCTTATCCGTTAGACCTATTTGAAGAGGGTTCTGTTACTAACATGTTTACTTCCATTGTGGGTAACGTATTTGGTTTCAAAGCCCTACGCGCTCTACGTCTGGAAGATCTGCGAATTCCCACTACTTATTCAAAAACTTTCCAAGGCCCGCCTCATGGTATCCAAGTTGAAAGGGATAAGTTGAACAAGTATGGTCGTCCCTTTTTGGGATGTACTATTAAACCAAAATTGGGATTATCCGCAAAAAATTACGGTAGAGCGGTTTATGAATGTCTACGCGGTGGACTTGATTTTACCAAAGATGATGAAAACGTGAACTCACAACCATTTATGCGCTGGAGGGACCGTTTCGTCTTTTGTGCCGAAGCACTTTATAAAGCACAGGCTGAAACGGGTGAAATCAAGGGGCATTACTTGAATGCGACTGCAGGTACATGCGAAGAAATGATGAAGAGAGCTATATTTGCGAGGGAATTAGGGGCTCCTATCGTAATGCATGACTACTTAACTGGAGGATTCACGGCAAATACTAGTTTGGCTCATTATTGCCGCGACAATGGCCTACTTCTTCACATCCACCGAGCAATGCATGCAGTTATTGATAGACAGAAAAATCATGGTATGCACTTTCGTGTACTAGCTAAAGCATTGCGTATGTCTGGTGGAGATCATGTCCACGCCGGTACAGTAGTAGGTAAGCTAGAAGGGGAACGCGAAATGACTTTAGGTTTTGTTGATTTATTGCGTGATGATTATATTGAAAAAGATCGTAGTCGCGGTGTCTTTTTCACTCAGGATTGGGTATCAATGCCGGGTGTTATACCGGTAGCTTCAGGGGGTATTCATGTTTGGCATATGCCTGCTCTGACCGAAATCTTTGGAGATGATGCCGTATTACAATTTGGTGGAGGAACTTTAGGACATCCTTGGGGAAATGCACCTGGTGCTGTAGCTAATCGGGTGGCTTCAGAAGCCTGTGTACAAGCTCGTAATGAAGGACGCGATCTTGCTCGTGAAGGTAATGAAATTATCCGCGCAGCTTGCAAATGGAGTCCTGAACTAGCCGCAGCTTGTGAAGTATGGAAGGCGATCAAATTCGAGTTCGAGCCGGTAGATAAACTAGATAAGTAGATAAAACTAGATATAAAGAAGGTCTAAATAAAAAAGAAGTGAAATAGAAAGAGAAAAAATCAGTTACGAAATGCAGTAATTCTTCTTTGTTCTTCTAATTGATTGCAATTAAACTCGGCCCAATCTTTTTTTGATAAAAAAAAAAGATTGAGCCGAATAAAAATAGATCCTGAGAAGATCCTTTCATTAGACTTGACAAATCGAGATTCATCTATTATATTCTATATATAATATATAAAGGTCTAATACAAGAAATACAAATATAGTATTATCATATGATAATGGAATCAAATACGCGGTATTTACAGAAAAAAGTCTTTGTTTATTGGGAAAGAATCAATATACTTTTAATGTCGAATCAGGATTCACTAGGACAGAAATAAAGCATTGGGTCGAACTCTTCTTTGGTGTTAAGGTAGTAGCTGTGAATAGTCATCGACTACCCGGAAAGGGTAGAAGAATGGGGCCTATTCTGGGACATACAATGCATTACAGACGTATGATCATTACCCTTCAACCGGGTTATTCTATTCCACTTCTTATAGATAGAGAAAAAAAGAACTAAAAGAAAATGGATGAAAAAAGACATAGTTTGGAAGTTGGACCTTTTTATAAGACCCTCTTTCAAAAAAGAGGACATTTTAAAACTTTTAGCAGGCGTAATCGTGAGTCAACAAGTGACTCGAACTGCCTCTAAGAAAAGAGATTTGATTTTTCAAATGCTAGAACTAGATGACGAAGTCATCTATAACCTTGATGAGGAGGTAGTTTTAGTTTACGACTCCGATCAAGAGCAAGAAATCCTTGATTTTGAATTGGACATAGAACCTGAACCCATCGTGGAGACGTTCAAAAGGATCCTGATGGTAAAAATCGTACTTTCGTGGAAATCCAGGACTATAGGCTTCGACGCGGTAGACATTTTGGTCCGAATTTTTCTGGACCAAACCCCCGACCCAACGATACAATTAATTTATTATATTCACAAAGAAAAAAGATGCGGAATCGCAATGCTACTATACGTGGCCGGGGGGATATTCGGAATAATATTATTCTACAATTCATTCTTGCGCGCGGTTTTGCTAATAGGACTTCGCTGCACGGGACGGGTCTTCGTCGAAAAGCTAACTCCGCCCGATATTTTCATATCTTTTGGTTGGTATATCGCCTTACAAATTATAAAGGGGTAGTATGGGATCTGTAGTAGGTGAGAAAATTGCCCCTTTGATTGAGTATGCTATTTTTTACCTTTTACCGCGCATTCATTATTGTATGCGCTTCTGTAGGAGTACGTATGCAGGAAGGAGGTTACAGCTTAATGAAAAAGGCTAAAATAGCCTTCAATTTTACGGCACTATCAATCAACTAAAATAAAAAGCCCTATGTATCAATCCTTACAACCCCTACAACCGGTGGAATAAGAGCTGGTTTCGGTATGCTGGGGGATATCCTTATTTCAAAACCTGACGCGCATCTTGCATTTGTGAGCCCAAGAGTGGTTGAAGAAGTATTGCATGTGGAAATACGGGGGGTACACGAAACTTATTTTGGATTCGAAATGGGCGCATTCGACCAAGTCGTCGTACTGAGACCCTTTTAAAAGGGTATTCTGATTAAAGGGTATTCTGAATGTGATATTTCATTTTCACAATCTCTTTCCTTTGAATCCAATTTCTAGTTGGATTAGAAGGATAGAAAGGGCATAAGGATGGGAAAAGAAAAATCAAATCTTTTAATTAGTTCTCCTTTTTTGCCATTTTATTATTGTCTATTCCATTCATTTTTATAGAATACTTTATAGAATACTAAGGTATTCCATAAAAATTCTTTATTTTGTAAACTCAAAAATATAATAGTCAATATTCCTTATAATAGATATACTAAATTATATCATAAGAATCTTAAGATATTTTTAGATATTTTTTGAATAGATAGAAATAGTAAATTTGAATTGAGACACCTATTCTATGACGGATTTGAACTTACCCTCTATTTTCGTGCCTTTAGTAGGCTTAGTATTTCCGGCAATTGCAATGGCTTCTTTATTTCTTTATGTCCAAAAAAATAAGATTGTCTAGAACCGATGGGGCCAAATTTTATTAATTTATTTCCACGGGATCATAATACAGATATTTTTTAGTGTAAGTAATATAATATGGTAGGGTATGTGGCTCTTTCCACACACAAATGAAAAACGGCTATGGATGCGGATATAGGATACCAGCATAAATGCATGTATATGCGGAGCCGGGTATAGCGAGTTTGATTTTAAATGGATCAACGAATATTTTTTTGAATAGAAAGTCAATGTATCTAACCAATTATTTCACAAGAGTACTAGTTGCGGAAGGCGATTTCCGAATCAAAAAAAAAGTAAAGTCAAAGTCATTTAGCTTATTCTCTCAATTTTAATCGACCACTGCTGGATTTAGTATATCTAATATGAATTGGCGATCAGAACATATATGGATAGAGCTTCTAAAGGGTTCTCGAAAAAAAGGTAATTTTTTCTGGGCCTGTATTCTTTTTCTAGGTTCACTAGGATTCTTAGCGGTTGGAGCTTCCAGTTATCTTGGTAAAAATATGATATCTGTATTTCCATCTCAACAAATTCTTTTTTTTCCACAGGGAGTCGTAATGTCTTTCTACGGAATCGCGGGCCTATTCATTAGCTCCTACTTGTGGTGCACTATTTTGTGGAATGTAGGCAGTGGTTATGACCTTTTCGATAGAAAAGAGGGAATAGTGTGCATTTTTCGTTGGGGATTCCCCGGAATAAAACGTCGCGTCTTCCTTCGATTCCTTATGCGGGATATCCAATCCATTAGAATTCAGGTTAAAGAGGGTCTTTATTCTCGCCGTATCCTTTATATGGAAATCCGGGGCCAGGGGGTCATTCCTTTGACTCGTACTGATGAGAAGTTTTTTACTCCACGAGAAATTGAACAAAAAGCTGCCGAATTGGCCTATTTCTTGCGTGTACCAATTGAAGTATTTTGAAATGAATTGAATGAAGAAGAAATTGAAGAAGAAAAGTTTTCTCAACACGGGGGCGGGAACTTGTTAATTTTTAATACAATTGAGGTCTTCTAGGAATGTTCATTCGAACAAAACGTCTTCCATTTTTCTACTTCCCTCTCTCCTGTGTTGGTGACTTGCATAGAATAAAAGAAAAAGCGGGGGGCACATATACATATAGAATAACTAGAATAAAAGCTCTAGTAGAATTAAGGATAAATTAAGAAAAGAAGAAAGAAATTTTTGTATACTATTTGTATACAAAAAAGATTTCATATGCGTACGTACACCAACTCAACGGGAAAATTTCGAATAGAAAAAAGTCTAAAATGAAATAGGGATTCTTTAACTATACCCGAACATGGGTTTCCTATTACAAATTCGTTATTCGTTATTGTAAGGATATTTTCGAGTATTTATCTAAAGGAAAGAACAAACGAGGATAAGAGAAAATTGCTTCTAATTTGTCCGAGTGAGATATATGGACATAATATTCTTCCATTTTCATCCGAAAGGGTTTTTTATTCTATTTCTCTATTCCACTCCATCTAGATCTAAGAAAGAACTAAACGAAATTCCACTAGTATACAAAAAGAGGAATAGATACAAGGTCTCAATACCTTGTTATAGAATTTTTGCTTCAAAGAGAAAGAAATATCATATTGAGTCAACGAATGAAGCAGATTCATTAACAACTCAATTTACAGATCAAAAATGAAAAAAAAGAAAGCATTGCCTTCTTTCCTATATCTTGTATCTATCGTACTTTTGCCCTGGTGGGTCTCTTTCTTTTTTAACAAATGTCTGGAACTTTGGATTAATAATTGGTGGAATACCAGGCAATCCGAAACTCTCTTAACTGATATTCAAGAGAAAAAGGTTCTAGAAAGATTCATAGAATTAGAAGAACTTTTTCTCTTGGACGAAATGATAAAGGAGTCCCCGAAGACACATATACAAAAACCTCCTGTAGGAATACATAGGGAAACAATACAATTGGCCAAAACAGATAATGAGGATCATCTCCATATCATTTTGCATTTCTCGACAAATATAATCTGTTTGGCTATTCTAAGTGGTTCTGTTTTTCTGGGTAATGAGGAACTTGTCATTCTTAATTCTTGGGTTCAGGAATTCCTCTATAACTTAAGTGACACAATAAAAGCTTTTTTCATTCTTTTAGTTACTGATTTAGGGATTGGATTTCACTCGACCCGCGGTTGGGAACTAATAATTAGTTGGGTCTACAACGATTTTGGATTGCCTCATAACGATCAAATTATCTCTGGACTTGTTTCTACTTTTCCAGTGGTTTTAGATACAATTGTGAAATATTGGATCTTCCATTATTTAAACCGTCTATCTCCTTCGCTTGTAGTGATTTTTCATTCAATGAATGAATGAAGAACTCATTCGATCTCCTGATATTAATCAAATCAGCATCTTTCTTCCTTTAGAAAGAAAGCCCTTTTCCATTTTAGCAAAATCCTTTCTATTTCTACCTGTTCAAGGTATTTATCATTCCAATACAACTATTGCAGTACAATGACAACAGACTCGTGTATAGGGAACTAGATTAGCTTAGCTACCTATCTAATTTATTGTAGAAATTCCGGGATCCGCGATTGGACATGGAAAATAGAAATACTTTTTCTTGGGTAAAGGAACAGATGACTCGATCGATTTCTGTATCGATCATGATATACGTAATAACTCGGACATCTATTTCTAATGCATATCCCATTTTTGCGCAGCAGGGTTATGAAAACCCACGAGAAGCAACTGGACGAATTGTATGTGCCAATTGCCATT